CAATTACGATAGACAAGGAAGAATCTTAATATTCCATTCTACTTTATACTAAGGCCTTGGGTCTCAAAATCATTAGAAAAAAGATTATGAATTTTAGACTCCGATTGAAAACGAAACTTTTTAGTTCTGACTGTTCTGGATAAACAAAAACTAGATTTCTAGTACGGATAAATTTGATTATTAAAAATGAACTTACGAAGATGAAGATACTAATTAAGTAGTATTGATATTGAACATTTCCATATGAATATACGAATGGAAATGCATCTTTCTTCATTGTTTGCTAAACTTTATTGAATATAGACAATTCAACATGAATTTCCTATTATTATTTAAAGTAAGCCGCCGCCATGGTGAAATTGGTAGACACGCTGCTCTTAGGAAGCAGTGCTAGAGCATCTCGGTTCGAGTCCGAGTGGCGGCATAAATATTAATTCATGTTAATAATAAAGATACAATAGATCTAATAGTATAATAGATCTAATAGAATCTAAAGAATCTAAATTTTTCAATATTTTAGATTCTATTTAAGCCCCATTTTCAATTTTTTAAAAAGGACTTTTCTTTATGATATTTGCGACCTTAGAGCATATATTAACTCATATTTCCTTTTCGATCATCTCAATTGTGATTATAATTCATTTGATGAACTTATTAGTCTACGAAATCGAAGAATTACGTAATTCGTCAGAAAAAGGAATGATAGCTACTTTTTCTTCTATAACAGGGTTTTTAGTTATTCGTTGGATTTCTTCGGGACATTTTCCTTTAAGTAATTTATACGAATCATTAATTTTCCTTTCATGGAGTTTATCCATTATTCATATAATTCCGTATATTAGGAATTCGAAAAATGATTTAAACGCAATAACTGCACCAAGTGCCTTTTTTACCCAAGGTTTCGCCACGTCAGGTCTTTCAACTGAAATGCATCAACCCGCAATATTAGTACCTGCTCTACAATCTCAGTGGTTAATGATGCATGTCAGTATGATGTTATTGAGCTATGCAGCTCTTTTATGCGGATCATTATTATCAGTTGCTCTTATAGTGATTACATTTCAAAAAAAAATCGATTTTTTTTTGAAAAACAAGAATTTTTTAAGTTTAAGTAAATCATTTTTCTTTGGTGATATGGAATTTTTGAACGAAAAAGGAAGTATTTTAAAAAAGACTTCTTTCCTATCATTTAAAAATTTTTACAAATATCAATTAATTCAGCATTTGGATTCTTGGAGTTATCGTGTCATTAGTTTAGGGTTTACCTTTTTAACCATAGGTATTCTTTCTGGAGCAGTATGGGCTAATGAAGCATGGGGTTCATATTGGAATTGGGATCCTAAGGAAACTTGGGCTTTTATTACTTGGACCATATTTGCAATTTATTTACATACTAGAAAAAATTCAAAATTGCAAAATCAAGTTACGAATTCGGCATTTGTAGCTTCTATAGGATTTCTCCTAATTTGGATATGCTATTTTGGGATCAATCTATTAGGAATCGGGTTCCATAGTTATGGCTCATTCCAATGAATATCTAATTGAATAAAAGAAACTGCATAAAGGATACATAAAAGAATCGTCAGATACACAATGAAATCTTGTGCGAGTTTTTGAGAACCTTTTAAATAGAGGAATTATTCAAATGGTTCTCAAAAACTTTAGATATATCTAATTACAATTCTAATTAACACTTACCTTTTTTCATTGCACAACGAAGAATCGTGAAAATATGAAAGTCAAAGAATTCTAAGACTTTTTTTTTTCCAATTAATTAAATTTCTTGAATCTAAAAAAAGAATTAGTATCTATAAAAAGAGAACTTGTACCTTGTCAACCGATAACGGGAGAACAAATCAGGATAAATACCAATTCCTATTACAGATAGAAAGATATAGATCAAGACAAAAAGTTCTCGTAGTCCAGAATCAAAAAAATTCGAGTTTGTAATATTAAATAGCTTGTATCCATAGAAAATCTGACGTAATATCGTAACATAGATAATAAAAAATAGAAGTTAATATCATTCCAATTGACATTACAAAAGTAATTAACATTTTTGGTATGAAAAGATATTTTGGGCTGGTAATTATTCCAAAAAAGAGTAAGAATTCTGTAACAAAATAACTTATTCCTGGCAATGCAAGAGAAACCATCGAGAAATTACTAAACATGATAAAGATTTTTGATATTGGAATAGGTATCCCCCATCTCTTCGAGATAAAAAAAAAAGGTATTCTATCCCAACTTGTTCCTGCTAAGAAAAAAGCGCAGCACCAATCAATCTATGAGATTGTCTTTGTAAAATGATTTCATTAAGTCCTATGCCAGTTATTCCTATAATTAGGAAACCTATACCTAGAATTCCTATTAAGAAAAAAAAAGTCTCGAGAAGAAAATGATGCTATTTGACCACTATACATTGCTCTAACATCAAGAAATAGAAAAATCGCGGATTTTGAGTAATTGGCCAAACTACTAAAGTAGTTCTAAATCCTGTCAGTAAAAAGGGTCCTATGGAAAGTCCATCGGTTTCCAGTCTCAATTGAAAATCAAAAAGATTGATCCATTTAGAATCCTTCTTGGATTGAGTTAATGGATCGGATCGTCCAATTGTAAAATGATAACAAAAGAAATAGATCATTAGAAGGAACTCTAGGATACATATATATATATAGTCTACCACTTATATACCTTATTTCTCCTATGAGTGAAAAAGATAATTGAAGAACCCGCAAATATGGGCAAAACAAAAAGTCTTGTTAACCAAGGAAAATAACTCGTGATAAAGACAAGATAAGATTATACCAGAAAAGCCCGTGCTCGGGAGAAGAATAATATATTCTCTTTTCTCGAATACGGGCTTTTGTCGGTAAAGAGGAATCAAAAGATTCAAGTGGAGTTTTTTGTCACATATCAATAAGAAAGACCCATGCTGCGAGTTGTTTCATGCCATAAATAAACACGGACACTCAAAAAATCCGTTGGACAAGCGGATTCACATCTTTTACAACCTACACAATCTTCGGTTCTTGGCGCAGAAGCAATTTGCTTAGCTTTACATCCGTTCCAAGGTATCATTTCCAATACATCCGTGGGGCAAGCTCGAACACATTGGGTACATCCTATACATGTATCATAAATCTTTACTGAATGTGACATTGGGTCTATAAATTCCAGTTTTGAACACAAAAAATTTTCAATCTGGTAAAATAAGAAAATGAAATAATCATATATTTTCTATTGTAGACACCAGATGAATCAATGATTTATCAAAAATTTAAGAATCAATAGATTTTTTAATCTGTTTATGAGAAAGGACCAAGATACTTTGATTTATATTTCAATAACCATGAAATATAAGTTTACGAATTCAATTCATGTTAATTTTACTATATGTATATAGAATGTATAATGTATATAGAATATAGAATATAGAAAGATTCTAGTATACTAGTATATAGGTATAACAATTATATAGATAGATAGAAAGAGAATTAATTTGATATTGATATATTATATATCAATATCAAATATATCAATATCAAATTAATACGATCAAATTAATACGTTTGTTATTAGGTTAGTGATAGAAGAGGTTAGTAACTCTAAATCTCAATCATAAATCTATATGAAAAAAGAGAAGAAAATAAATAAGTAAATAATAATAAGAGAATTTTAGATTCTATTAATATTGAATTCTAATTATATTAGATTCTATTTAGAACATTCTAAAATTAGAAAAGTCTTATGTTTCGATTTCTATGTGAAAATAGAAGAATTATGACTAATTCTTCAGCAAATTTGATTGATTAATACGAATTGATTTTCTGTTACGAAGGATCAACGAAACAATAGCTAGTCCAATAGCTGCTTAAACAGCAGCAAAGGCTATAACAAAGATTGAGAAAATTTCTCGTTGACTATCAAATAGATTGGAAAATGTGACGAGATTTAGATTCACCGAATTCAGTATAAACTCAAGACACATAAGTGTTCTAGCCATGTTTCGACTTGTGATCAGTCCATAGATACCGATAGGAAATAAATAAACACTTAGAAGAAATACATGTGCTAACATTCTTAATAAATTACTCATCTCTCTCAATTCATTGAAATATGAAAAAAAATTAAACCGATTAAGTTGACTAGAATAGAAGAATTACAGAACAAAAAAATATATTCTACAGTAGATTGAGAAAAAAAATAGATTAAATCCATTTTCATTCTTTTAATAAAAAAAAGAAGTTCTTCTTTCTTATTATATTTTATATTAGTTATAATAGATTAAGTTATATAATAGATTAAGTTATAATAGATTATTGATGAGCCTTAGTAATTGCACCTATCAAAGAAAGTAAAAGGATTAGATAAATGAGTTTAAAAGGAAGAGAAAAATCTGTGGATAAAAGAATCCCAATTTGTTGAACGTTACTTATGAAGAAATCCTGTTCTATAATCTGATTTGATCTTATAGTCCAAAAAATTCCGTACCATAACGTATTTGGTAGAGTAGTCATTCAATGAAAAAAAAAAGACTTGTACAAACCAATGAAGTTATCCTATTTCCAAAGGTCCGCAAATAGGAATCATTGGAATATTCTGAACCGTTCATAAACAGCACAGCAAATATGATTAATACATTTATGGTTTCCACAAATAAGGAACTGCGTGGCAGCTACAAAATAGGAATTCAAAAAAATCTAGAATTAAGGATATACAAAAAAGAAGAACCAATACCAATGAAAAGGCAGAATCAATGGGATTGGTAAGTAATACTATTCCCAGACCTCCAAATATAAGAACTGATCCCAGAAATATTACTAAAGATATTGAATAGTTACAGGTAAATGATTTGTATGGGATAAGGTAATTATGAAACTTTGTCCAATGTACCTTGTGGCTCATATTTTTTTCCTTAATTCATTTTTTCATTAATTTCTTAAAATGAAAAATCTAAACAAAGAATAACTGAACTAAGAAAAAAATAATGAAAAAATAAAAAAGAACAAGAATAATAATAAGAAATTCAAATTTAATTAAGAAATTTTTGGTTCCCGAATATTTAATTGATCCATTAATTTCTTATAACGCACTTTATTTTTCTTTGACAAATAAGTCAATAATCGTTGACGTTTTCCTAGAATTATTCGTAGACCCCTTTGTGATAAAAAATCTCTTTTGTGCAATTCTAAATGTGAAGTAAGTCTTCGTATCTTACTGGTGAAATGGAATACTTGAAATTCAACAGATCCACTATTTTCTTCTTTTTCTTCTTGTGTAATAACTGAGATTAATGAATTTTTTTTGACCATAAATGAAAATTTGTATCTTTATTTTCTGTGAATTTTACCGATCAGGAAAAATAAAATAAAAAAATAATAATAAAGAATATTTATTATGCCAGTTATTTTTATCTTTTCATCTAGTATACATCAAAATTGGATTATATTCATATACTTTTTTTCATTTATGTGGTTTATGTTTTTATGTTTTGTATATTTGTAATCAAAATATACAAAACATATATGTATTCGCGAAATAGAACAATTTCTTTGTTCTTTTTACTTAAATAAATTCCACTCTTCCTAATGAAAGTTGATATACTATAAAACTATAAAATCAGCATCATGTATTATAGTATTATTACATAGTGTATATGTTTTTTGGCTTTCTCATCTACCAAATATGTTAGACGATATGTAGGAAATCAACTCTAAATTCTTTTTCATTGGAATTGAATTGATTCCTAATTGTTAATACATATGTATTCTTGACATACTGAAATGACTGCTGTTATTGGCATCAAACCAATAGCGATTCATACAAGCTAAATCTTCTAATCTATAATTGGGCCAAAGAAACAATTTGAATTTAATGAAATTTTTTCTATCTGTATTAATATGTTTGTTCTCATTCAAAAATTGCCCACAGTTTCTTATTTTATTTTCATTGCAAAATCTTGGATTTCTATCCATAACATGAAAATTCCGGGAATTTAAACAAATTCGAATTCGAAATTCTCTACGACGTCTGGGGGATAGAATATTTTCAGGAACAAGTAAATCATAATGATTTTTGTCTCCACTCAAAAAGATGTTGCTGTGTCGTGCAATGGATTTTTTAAACCCCTCTTTCTCAATTCTTTTTTTTGTGTATTTTTTATTTGTTTGGTACTTCTTATTATCGACTGATAAAATATCCATAGTTTGATATATAATAGATTTTCCGTCCCTTCGTATAGATAGACAAATGGGTTCAATAATAAATATTCCCTTTCTTATCAATTCTGCAAGAACTAGGTCCCTTTGAATCAACATTTCATCTAGATTTATTTCACCTCTTTGAATCGAAGATATAGCAATTTCCTTTGGATTTATAAGTCTAAGTAGGAGACAATATACCCTTATATTTTTCATTACTTTATTATTCAAATGATCAGCCCATCTTAGTTGAAAAAGTAAATATTTTCTCAAAAAGAAATCTAGTTCCATTTCATTCTTGCTCTTATATTGTCTTTTTTTTATATCTTTTTTTATTTCTAAGCTTGCGTAATCTTCTTCAACAGCTTTTTTATTCTTTTGGTTTAGTAGATTCAATACAAGATTTCTTTGGACTTGTTGTTGGTTTTCTTCCTGCTTGAAATTTACTAATTCAAGATCTTTTTTTTTCTTAGATGATTTTACATTAATTTTTTTACTTTTTTCATTTATAGAAAAATGAAAAAAAAGTGATTTGATTGGGATGATCCAAGGTTGAATTTTATATACATCAAAAAGTAGTACAAATTCTGGGAAGAACCAAGTTTCTAGATTGGATATAGTATCATGATTGGATGCGATATCATTATCATAGAACCTTTTTTTATTCATTCCCATGCAATCAAAAACGAAATTGCATGTTTTGCTCTCTTGATGAATTGTAGGAAAAAAAAGATCTTTTTTTTCCATTTTGTTGAAATTATTAATTTCAGTCTTAGTATTTTTCTGAATCTTGATGCCAATATGTGCATTGGTCCAGATCTCTATATTATTCTCAATGTTATTTAGAAAACAAATATGAAGAATTCTACAATCAAAATATTTTCTATCCAAATTAGTATTCCTATCAATAAGAAATCCTTTTTCTACTTTTTCTAGATAATCTTCTAGATAATCATTACTAGGTATACTTACCAATACATAAAATGATTCAGGTTTCGATGTATTTAAATGATATGTAATTTCTTGGTCCCCTTTTTTTTCTAATGTTGATTCAGAAATGTATAAATTAGAGAGGCTTATGTATTTATATGATAAAATATCATATCTGTAATGTTTTTTCCATTTATCTTTTTTATTCATAAATGAATTCTCTGCATAGTCATTTTCTTTCATGGAATAAATGAATCGATCTTTTTTATAGAAATCCAATTGGTTTGATTCCTTATTTTGAATCATATGATGTTTATCAATTCTATTTCTCCATTCTTTAGGTACTAATACTAATTGATACTTTTTTTTTTTAGATAAATCGTATTGATAATAACTTTTTAACCAGTTTTTCCATTCGTTCATTACAAACGTATTAATTTGCTTATGTCTTGATTTATAATTAAATATTCCGTGTATCATATAATAGTCTTTTAAATTATCCTTAAAAAAAGGATAGCTCCCTTGATATTGAAGTACAGGTCTCAATTGATACTTATTAAGTAATTGGTTTTGTGATATTTTGTAAAAAACATATGCTTGGGATAGGGAAGATAAGTTCCAATAAGTATTGGAATTTTTCTTGCTAGTCTTAGTATTATCAATATTTGAAAACAATTTTTTTATAGTCAAAAGCAAATTCATTGTATTTTGATTTCTTTCATCAATTCCTTCTTGTTCTTTATTTATTCCATTGTTGTAAATGGATTTATTAAAGATCTTTTTTGTTGATTCAAAGAAAAGTTGTGTATTGATCTTAAAAATGGTAATGGTACATAAAAAAATATCTATGTATATTTTTTGAATAAATGATTTTATAAAGTAGTGTGATTTACGCATTAATCGGATATTTTTCCTTTTTAATATTTTCCAAATATGCTTCTGTAATCCCGATCTTTTATTATCATAAATTATAACTATTTTTTTTTTTTTCTTGTCTTTTGCAGTTTCTTCAATTTGATTCCTGATTTGAATTGTCTTATCAGAAAGATCTTTCATTCTTCTTTCTATTAGTGAATAATTGAACCAATTTATCGTTTGATTTAGAACGGATGATTCACTAGTAATATTTCTTTTTAAATCTTTTTTCTTTTCGTTTGATTCATATACTTTTTCTTTCCTCACTTCAAATAAGAAATTTAGATTTACTTTATCCAGTTTTTTCATTATTAAGTTGATAATTCGAACTATTTGGATGACTCCTTTTTTTTTTTTTTTTTGAAGTTCTTTATAAATAGGTTCAAAAAAAAAAGGTCGTTTTCGAGGAGAACCAAAGGGAAGTTCCGCTTCCATTCCCCAGACTGTTAAAAAACAAAAATTTGTTTTTTTTACTTTTTTTTTCATTAGATCTCTATGATGAGATCGTGCCCTAGATTTTCTCCAAGGTTTCAGACAGAAAGGATATAAAATCTTTATCTGAATACCGTCTATTAACCAAGCTTGGGGAAATTCTGTTTCTGATAATTGAACACCATTATAGGTGCATTTAATATGGATTTCTCTATTCCATTCCTTAAAATCCTCGTCCCACTCGGGAATTTGAAATAATAACATACGGAAAAGATTTTTGGCTATTATTAATGAAGGCAATATAATGTTTTTTCTAAGAAAAGATTGGGTTACTAACATCAAACCTCTTATTACTTGAGTAAATATAAAGGTATCCCAAGCTTCTGATATTTCTATCTGTTCATTTTTATATTTTTTTTCTTTTTTCTCCTTTTCTTCTTTTTTATCTTCATTTTCAAAATAGGAATTTTTGAATTCTGATTCTTGTTCTCTCCCCATCCAATTCCTAAAAATTCTATTCTTAATTTCGTTGATATCAAAAAACGAAAAAAAAGATGTTTTGTCTAGACGATCCAAAAAAAGAGGAGAATGTACATTTACTTGAAAGAGGTTCCAAATAACTGTTTTACGTCTTTGAGCGCGCATGGATCCTTTGATTAGATTGCGACGAAAATCCGATTGTTGTGAGTAACGTATCAAAGCCACCTCTTCCTCTTCCATTTGATCATCCTTTTTACTAGTATTCTGATCATTATCGTTATAAATTATCACACGTTTGGCTCTTCTTGAATGAATCTCATAATATTCTTCCTCCAAATCTTCTTCATTTTCTTCTTCCTCTTCTCTCAAATTCTCGGTTAATTTGTATGACCATCGAGAAACCTTTTTACTTATTTCTTTTTTTCTAATTTCAATAGATTTCTTTTTCATTCTTTTTTGATCTTTTGTATGTGTTATAATTACATCAAATAAAAATTGAAAATATTTTGCTTCACTTTCTGAATCAATTCCTTTTTCTTCTGTAGAATTCAAAAATGATTGACGGTGAAGTTCTACGGAATCATTAAGAAGTAAATCATGAATCTTATTTAGAAAAAAAAATTCTACTAAATCTTCTGTATCTGTATAAGTATTCATGATTGCACGTGAATCTAATTCTTTTCTCGTTCCTCGATAGGGTCCGTTGAAAAAAGGATCATAAGCTTTTGGCAAGCATTTCTTTTTTTTTTCATCATCACATAATATGGTTTTTTTTTCAAGCATATCCAGACTAGAGGATCTCTCATTTTTTTCTATAATTTGGATTCGGCTTCTCAATTCATTGTTCAAATTGAACTTTTTTTTTTCATTAGCATAAATCCAAGAATTATAAAGATCTTCGTCATATAGTTTTTCTATTATGTACAAAGAAATTCTTCGTTCTAGCATTTCCGAAAAAGTTGATAAACTGGGCGGATATGTAAAGGATATTATTTGTTTCCCATCACTTGTACATGTAAAAAAAAAAAATTGTGACATTT